ATTACCAACTTGATATTGTTGATCCTGGTAATTTACATGAATTAAATTGTTCATAAATTAAATTTCTAGATTGTCCAAAATAACGATAATAACCTCTAGGACGCCCTTTTATCGAACATCGTTTTCGAATACGTATTAATATACTATTTCGAGGCAAATTGTGTACTACTTTATTTATTTTCATTTTACTTTTTAATAAATAACTTTTTTTTATTTTTTTTTTTAAATTTTGTCTAATAAGACGATATTTTTTTTCTAAATTTATTTTATTTTTATCTCTAAAAATTATACTTTTTTTTGACATAATATTAAATATTAACATATAATTAACATATAATATTTATAAGGTTAATTAATAAATATACATTAATAATATAATTAATAATCTCTTATATTATTATTATCTTATATTAACTAGATTAAATTATATTATATTAAGAATAATATATATATATAAATATATAATATATAATTAATATTATAATTATTATAATATATAATATATAATTTATTATAAATTGTTAAGATATATAGTTTATTTTTTTATTTTTTTATTTAAATAATATTCACTAATTTTATGTTCATTAAATAAAAAATTTAATTTTTTTTTGTCTATTTTTTTTGGTAAAGTTTTTGGTATTTTTATAGTTTTTTTATTTAAATTTAATAAAGTAATTTTATCTGCAGTTTTACAAATAAAACTTGGAATATTTACCGGAGAATTGTTAACTAAAATATGCTTATGATTTATAAATTGTCTAGCTTCTGAGATAGTTTTAGACAAACTTAATTTAAATATAATATTATCTAAACGCATTTCTAAAAAATTACATAATTTGTGCATTTTTAATTCTTTAATTTTTAAATATATATGTAGATAATTAGATAATTGTTTATTTGTTAACCCGTAATAAAAGCGCATTTTTTGTTTTTCTTTTAAAAGAGGAAGATATTTTGATTCACGTATAAATTTAAATTTTTTTTTTTTTCGAGTTGTTTTTTTTTTTTTATATTGTACAATTTCAAAACTACGCTTTCTTTTTAACTTAGGTCCTAAATATCTAGACATAATAATTTTGTAAAACTTAAGTTTTAATATTTAATATTAATTAAAATATTAATTCATTATAAAATTAAATAATCTTATAACTATAAATAATATGAATATTTTTAGTCAAATTAAGTTATATAGTATCAGTACAAACTTAAATATTTAAATAAAAAAATATTACTTTAAATTTTAATTAAAGTTAAATCATAAATCATAGTATGAAAAATAATAATATAGATATAAAAAAATATAAAGTAAGTTATAAAGATACTAATTTTCAATTTTACTTCAAAGATGATATAAGTGGTAAAACATTTGTGTTTTATATAGAATTTAATGTAAAATATTTTAATAAAAAATGTATTTTTATTCGTTTAAAATTAGAAGATATTGGTTTTACAACATTAGAAACTTTAGTAGATAATTATTTTTTTTCAGAATTTGATTCAAATTTGAGTGATTTTCATATACTTTTATCAGATAATAAAGAGGAAAAAATTTTTGAAAAAGAAAAATATAAAATTACAAAAAAAATTGAAAAATATTATGATTATTATATAGATGAATGTTTAAAAAAAAACTTATATAATTCGTTAGATCTAAATAAATATAATGATTATATCAAATCTTTTTTAAATACAAAATGTCATGATTATTTTGTTAATAATCACGTTTATAATTTTAAATCATATGAAAAAATTTTAAAAGAGCTTATTATTTCTGAATGTCCTTCTCTAAAAATTGATGATTTTATATTTAAAGAAATTTTCGAAAATTATAAATTAAATAAAGAAAAATTTTTTAAAGATTTTAAATATAAAAATATTGTAACTTCAGATGAATATTTTTATTATCAAAAAAAAAAATTTTTAAGTGAAGTCTTAGATAAAAACGAAAATATTGATTTTACAAAATTATGGGTTTTTTGTGAAAACTGTAATTTTTTAAATTATAAAAAAAATTTAAAATATCAATTATATGTTTGTGAAGAATGTGGTTATCATATTAAAATGAGTAGTTCAGATAGAATACAAATGATAATAGATAAAGATACTTGGAATCCCCTAAATGAAAATATATTTTCTATAGATCCTCTAGATTTTGATGACACTTTATATGAGAATTCTATATATACTAGTACTTTATATGGGGATACTTTAAATGATAATTATATATATGATGATAATGTATATTATAATTCTATAGATTCCATCTATAATTATTTGGAGTGGTTTTTTAATCCTGAAATTTTTGTATACTCTATAGATTTAAGAAACTTAGCAAAATTAATCGAAGATTTACTTCCCAACGAACTAAAAGTATCTTTACCTTTCACTAAAGAAGAACTTAAACAATATTTACAAGAATATTCATCTGTAATTAACGAAGAACTAGAAAAAGATTTAACTAAAGAACAAGAAGAACTTGAAGAAGATTTACTTCCCAACGAACTAAAAGTATCTTTACCTTTCACTAAAGAAGAACTTAAACAATATTTACAAGAATATTCATCTGTAATTAACGAAGAACTAGAAAAAGATTTAACTAAAGAACAAGAAGAACTTGAAGAAAAAAGACAAAGAAAACGCGAATTTGATATTTATTTTGTAAATAAATTAGTAAAAATAATAGAACTAAAAAAACTAAAAGAAAAAAAAATAAAAGAAAATGAACTGTATGTTAGTTTTGGAGAAGAAGTAGTAAAACTAATCGAAAATCAAAAACAAATTATTGAAAACGAATTAAAGACTGAAAATGAAAGTAAATTTAAATTTTATGAGGTACTTCATGATACTATTGATAACTTATTAAAAGAAAAAGAAGAGGAGGAAGATGAATATACCCCAAAATATTACAAAGCGCATTATAATCTAACTGATGAAATAAAAAAAGATCTTGAAGTTAGAACATCATTGTTTGAAAGACTTCATAAAGAAGTCAAAGAATATGAAGAAAAAAATGAATTAGAAAATGATCAAACATTTAATGAAAACTTTGATGAAATAGAGAAAAACAAATCATATATTAATCGTTTAAATTTTTATCGAGAAAAAACAAGTTTAGCTGAAGCTGTAAACACAGGTATAGGTAAAATAAATGGTATTAAAGTTGCACTTGGTATAATGGATTCAGAATTTATGGGTGGAAGTATGGGATCTGCTGTAGGAGAAAAATTAACTCGTTTAATCGAATATGCTACTCAAAAAAATTTACCTATTATAATTTTCTGTGCTTCTGGAGGAGCACGTATACAAGAGGGAATTTGTAGTTTAATACAAATGTCTAAAATATCTGCTGCATTACATTATTATAAATCAAACAAAAAATCATTCTTTATATCAATACTTACATCTCCAACAGCAGGGGGAGTTATTGCAAGTTTTGGAATGTTGGGTGATATTATTATAGCTGAACCAAATACTACTATAGCTTTTGCAGGACAAAGAATAATTGAACAAATTTTAAACAAAGAAGTACCTAAAGGTTTTCAAACAGCTGAATATCTATTTAAACAAGGTGCTTTTGATTTAATTTTACCACGACAACTTTTAAAAACAATTCTTACTGTATTACTTAATTTGCACGGGTTTTAGACGTGTTCTTAGTTAATAAGTTTACAAATTGATTAAAAAAAACGCGCTCTGTAGGATTTTAACCTACAACATTAGGTTTTGGAGACCTAAATTCTTACTAATTGAATTAAGAGCGCGTATAATTAAAAATGAAAATAAAAATAATAAATAAAAAAATTATAAAAAAATTAACTTTTTTTAAAAAATTAAATATAAATAAACTAAATTATAAAGATATCAAAATACTTTACAAATTTTTAAGTATCAAAGGAAAAATATTATCAAGAAAAGTAACTAAATTAAATTTTAAAAAACAAAAAAGCATTACTATCGCTATAAAGAGAGCTCGTATATTATCTTTATTACCTTTTAATAAATCAATTGACTTAATTAAAAATAAAAGATGCAAAAAAAAAGTTAAAATATAATAAAGTATTTAAAAATTAAATAAATATAACAAACTATTAATAATCTTTTTATCCAATATATAATAATAAAAAAATTAAACTTCAATAACCTTCCTTTTATTAGTATTAATTTCATAATTTATAATATAAACAATACTAGCTTTTATATCGTTTATATGTTTAATTATTTAATTTAAACAGTTAGTTATTTTTTTTATAAAATACCGGAGTTTTTTAATTTTAGTATTAACTTGTATAATTAAAACTTTTTTACTCTATAAAAATAAAATTAAAGTAACGATATTATAAAAATTAGTTTACTGAACCTTGAATCTGTTAAATTTATATAATAATATTATATAATATATTAATATATTTAATATATAATATACCTTTATAAATTTCCGCTTATTTAATAAAAAATAAAAGTAATTTTTTAAAAAAATGGAATTTTAGTTTTAAAAAATAATTTACAATAATTATAATTAAACATAAACATACGAATCACACATACAATCTCATACACATTCCTAAACGTTGAGGACATTTTTGAAGAGGAGCTGATGCTTTTGTAATTATTTTATTTAATTTTCTTGTTTTTTTTCTAAAAATTTGTTTAATGTTTGTCATACTTTCCTTTTAGATTATTATTATATCTTAATATAATATAAAAAATATAAAATAATAACATATCTAAAATATATATAACTATAATCTATAAGAATATAATATTTAAATATAATGCTATCCATACCCATACATATATTTATTAGTATTATTATATACAATATATATAATAATACTAATAAATTATATACATAATAATAAATAGAATAATAATCATATAATTAAAATATAATTAAATTTATATGTTTATGTATAAAATAATAAAAAACATAAGATATATGGTTTAGATTTATCAAAACCTATATACCAATACTTTTTGTATATGTAATATAATTATTTATTATATTTTTTTATTACATTTTATCTTACTTTTTTTAAAGTAGATTTACAACCATTATGAGACAAAGGAGTAATATCTAATATAGAATAAATTTTTATTTTTTTATTTTTAATAACTTGTAATACTGAAGTTATTCCTGCACCTATACCTTTAATCCTTATTTCAGCAGAATTTATTTTTATTAGATTAAAAACATTCTTTGCTGTAGTTTTAGCTGCAAAAGGAGTACCTTTTTGTGTATTTTTAAATTCATACATACCAGTAGAAGCTGTAAAAATAAGTTTATTTTTTTCATCCATAATTGTTATTCTAGTATTATTAAAACTAGCTAAAATAATAATAATTCCTTTTTCAAGTAAATTTATTTTTGGTTGGTGTTTATGACGATAAAGAATTTGTATAGGTTTTATTTTAATTCTTTTTATCATATCTTTATTATTATTTATTTTTGTTTTTGTTTATGTTTTTTATTATTACAAATAATTAAAATACGCTTATACCTTTTAATTAATTTACATTCTTGGCAAATTTTTCGAATAGATGTTCTTTTTTTCATTTTTATACAACATAAAATATAATCTCTCCTCCAATTTTATTTAATTTAGCTTCTCTATCTGTTATTATTCCTTGAGATGTAGAAATAAAAAAAACTCCCTTTGCATTTAATTTATTAGGAATTCGTTTATAATTTACATAATTACGTTGACTAGGTTTACTTATTATTTTTACAAATATTTTTTTTTTTAAAATTATACTAAAATTATTTTTATGTTTTATAAAATTTTCAATAAAACCTTCTTTTAAAAGTACTTTTAAAATATTATTGTAAGTCTTTTTAAAAGGTATTTGTGTTATCTTTTTATTTGATAAACTTGCATTTTTTATATGAATAATTATAGTTATAAAATGATTTACCATACTAATATTTACAATATTTCAGAAGATAATGAAATTATTTTATTAAAATTTAATTTGCGTAATTCTTGTGTAATTATACCAAAAATTCTAGATCCTTTAGGATTTTTTAATTTATCAATTAAAACAGCAGCATTATCGTCAAATTTAAATATAAGACCATCAGAACGCTTAATTTCTTTTCTTGTGCGTACAATAACAGCTCTTATTATTTCTGATTTTTCTATTGAAACATTAGGTAAAGCTTCTTTAATCACAGATATAACAATATCACCTATATAAGCAGATTTAAATTGACTAGTACCTAATTTTTGAATACACATTAACTTAATAGCACCACTGTTATCTGTTACATTCAGATAAGTTTGTTTGTTAATCATATTTTAACCATAAAAAGACTATGTGTTAATCAAAAATTTTGTTTTTACAGGTAATTTAGATGAAACTATTTTAAAAGTCTTTTTTGCAAGTGTTTCTGAGACATTATCTACTTCATAAAGTATTCGTCCAGGTTTAATAACAGCAACCCAATTTTCAGTGGAACCTTTACCAGACCCCATACGTTTTCCTACAGACCTTTTTGTAATAGGTTTATCAGGAAAAATTCTAATCCAGAATTTACCACTTCGTTTAAAATATCGTGTCATTACTTTTCTACCAGCTTCTAGTTGTTTAGCTGTGATCCAAGTTGGTTCGAGGGTTTGAATTCCAAATTTACCAAAACAAATAAATTTACCTTTTACTGAAATTCCTTTCATCCTACCCCTATGTTGTTTATAAAATTTAGTTTGTTTAGGTAACATTTTATAAGAACTGTTTTAAATTAAATATAAATAAAACCTAAAGGTAATTTTTATATAATGTAGCAAACCTAATATTTGTTTAATAGTTAAAGAAAAGGTTTAGGTTCACAATATTCACTTATAATATAATCTATAAGAATTGCTGTACTAAATATAAGTACTATTCTAACATAAGTTACAACTTTTCTAATTATTTTTTTTTTTGTAATTATCATAATTTTTTTTTTTTTATAAAATTATTATAGTTATTTATATTTTTTATATTTATAGATATAATAATTTATAGATATAATATATATAATTAATATATATAATAGTGGTTTAGAGATATCAAAAACCTAAATTTATAATGTTAATTAAATAATTATAATTAATTTTTAACTAAATTATTTAACGAAATTAAATAGAATAAATAAAAAATATTGTATAATTGTATATATTATTATTATAGTTATAAATAAATCCAAATTTTTATTCCTAAAAGTCCATTATTTGTTTGAACTGAATATGAACAAAAACGTATATTTTCTTTAATTGTTTGTAATGGTAAAATACCTTCTTTAATCCAAGTTTTATTTTTATGTCCAATAGCTTTACCTGATGTTCGTCCAGATATCTTTACTTTAATTCCTTTAATTTTTTTTTCATTGTAAATTTTATATAAAACTTTTTCTTTTAGTTTTTTTAAAGTAACTCCTTTTTTTAAGTGAAAGAATATATATTTAGCAATAACTTTAGGATTTTTAAAAGGGTCTTTAATTCTTTGAACTTTTATATTAAATTTTAAACCTTTAAAATTTATAAATTGATTTCTAAAATTTGAATCTTTATTAAAAATTTTAAGTAATTTAAAGTTTAAAAAATCTAAAATTATAAATGTTATTTTAATAATGTTATTTTGTTTTGTTATTCTAATATTTGAAATAACATTATTTACATTAATATTTTTATTTTTAAAATAATTAATAAAACAGTCTTGTATTTTATTAGTTTCGCCTAAAGTTATAGAATAATTTGGATTATTAGAAAACCAAAAATAATAATAGTTTGGTCTAATATTAAGTCTAAAACTTATTGGATTTATTTTTGTCATAAAATGATTATTAATATTTTTTGTTATTTATTTGATTTATAAGAATATTTTTTTTTTTGATTTAACATCTACTTTTTTATGACGTGGAAAAGTTCTAGTTGGTACAAATTCACCTAATTTATGACCTATCATTTTTTTATTAATATAAATAGGTATATGGTCTTTTCCATTGTGTATTGCTAAAATTTGACCAACCATTAAAGGTATAACAGTTGATGCCCTAGACCAAGTTTTAATAATTTCTTTTTTTTTTTCTATTTGATTTTTAGTTATCTTGTCTATTAAATGATTATGTACAAAAAGTTTTTTTTTATTCATTTTTATAATAATTTTTTATTATATTTTAGGATAAAATTTAAATCTCAACATACTAAAGCGGCTACCATTACTTGTATTTAAGCAATAACGATTTATGCAAGCTAAGTCTTCTAAAGAATAATTAGGCCAGAGTAATTTTGTAAAAAATTTAGTATTATCTTTTTTATTTAAATTATTATCTTGATATTTAATAATTTTAAATTTATTTAAATTATCTTTATTTTTGTAATTAGTTTTAAAAGTTTTAAAAATTCTTAATTTTCTACGAAATTTAGAAGTTAAAATCGTTTCAGGACTAATAATATTAGTTTTTTCTTTATTTATTTTATTATTTAATGAAAGACTGATAATTTGATGTATAATAAATTTGTTATTAATAAAATAATTTGGTATTATGCCAATAGAAAGCCATGTAAAGCGTTGTCTATCAGCATATAAAAATTCTTCATCTTTTATAATCCTTTTAAAATCATACTTTTGTCCAAAAAATAAATGAAGTACAACAAGATTTTTATTACATTTTTTAAATTGTATTGATTGAAATAAAAGTTTATAAAAAATTTCTTTTCGTTGTTTTTTTAAATCAGAATTATCGGTGAAATAGATTTGATCTATTAATCTCAGTGTTAAAGGAAGTCTTGTGAATAGGAAATTAAGAAAAGATCTAACCTCGCTAGTTAATTCTATTTGATAATTATTATATTTTTTATTAATTATAGACAAAGCTTTGCTAAAATCTCCTTTTCGACTATCAATTTTATTTTCATCTATATCAGAAATTTTATTCTTTTCAGATTTCTCAGAAATATTATTTTCATCCTTATCAGAAATCGTATTAATTTCCTCCTTATCAGAAATCTTATTAATTTCCTCATTATCAGAAATCTTATTAAATTCCTCCTTATCAGAAATTTTATTATTTTTATTTTTAGTTTCATCGTTATCAAATTCAGATACTTTTGTTAAATATATCTGTTGGTGTATGTCTTCAATTTTAGTATTAAAAAATTGATTTATAGGAAAAAGCCAAGGATTTTGTAGATATTTTATTTGTTTTAATCTAAGATTTAATAAAATATTATTTGGTGCTGTGATAACAATATTATATAAATATACTTTATTTTTATGAAAATTAAATTCTGGAAGAATCTTTTGTTCTAATTTATGTAAATTTTTTTTAACTAAATGTCTACGGAAATATTTTTTTCCTTTATTTATTATTAACTTTTCTTGTCGTTTTTTCTTTTGTATTTCTCGTTTTTTCCTTTCTTCTTCTTCTTTTTTTTTATTGTATTCTTCTTCTTCTTTTCTCTTTTCTTCTGCACTTTTTATTTTACCTTTTTTTCTTCTTTCTTCTTCTTCTTTTTCTTTCTTTTCTTTATCTTTTCTTTCTTTTTCTTCTTTACTCTTTCTTTCTTTTTCTTGTTGTTTTCTTTTTTTTATAATAATTTTTATTAACTTGTCTGTTTCATTATTTTGTTTAATAAATTCGTCAGAATCAAAATGTTTTTTTTCGTTTTTAAAAAGTATATTTTGAATAGATAAATTTTCGTTATTTTTTTGATTTTGAATAGTTAACTTAATTGGTAATACTTTTTCATTTAAACTATATTGTTTTAATAAATTTATAGATTGATAATTTTTTTTTATATTTTTTTTATTTACAAAATTTTCGGGTATAAAATTATTAGAACTTATTATAAAACTTTCCCAAGAAAAACCAATATTACTAAAAAGTATTCTTAAATTATTTAAATTTATAAAATTATTATGTTTGAATAAAATACTATATAGTAAATATGCTTGAGATATTGTAATATTTTGTGGATAATTTTTTATACTTAAATATATTATATTTGAAGCTATATCTAATTCTTCTTTTATATTATTATGTAATTTAGATATAAATATCATTTTAATAAAATTAAATATTTTTGCATTTTTTTCACTTATAAATTTAATATTATTAACTTTAACATAATAAATAAAATATTTAAATTTAAATATAATATAAATATATATAAATCTATTATATCTATATATATGTTTAAAATGTTTTAATGTCTTTATAACTTTTATTTTTAAATATATAACGATATTAAAATATTTAATTTTTTTTTTTAATTTTTTTTTCGTATTTATATTGCTTATTTTTTGTTTTAATATATTAATTTTATTATATATTTTTTTTATTTCTATATCATAATTTATAATTTTTTTTTTTATATCAGCATTTTTTTTTATTTTATACTTATTTTTTATATAATTTTCAGATAATAATTTTTTTTTTAAATTCCTTTTGTTAAAACTTTTATAAATGATTGTTATTAACTTACTTTTACTAAGATATTCAATTATTTTACTTTTACTAATAATACTAATTATTTCTCTTATTTTACTAATAACAGAAACTATTTTAAAAATAAATTGTTTTAGTTGTTTTAAAATTTTGTTAAATAAATAAATTATAAATCTAAATATTAAAAATTTAATATTTATAATATTTTTATAAAAAAAAAATAAAACATATATAAAAGTATATATGATTTTTTTTATATTATATTTTAATATATTTATTAATCCAATTATATTGTAATTTATTTCATATATTTTTTTACCAATTTCTATATTAACAAGTTTATAAAAATTTTGTTTTAGCAATTCTTCAAATTTTTCACTAGAAATTATTATAGTTTCGTGTCCTTTCATATCTAAAAAAGTATAATTATCTCTCCTTTTAAATTTAACTTTTTCTTCTTTTTCCGATTTTTTGTCGTACCAAGGTCTTAATCTAAAAGGATTAACTATTTTAATTTGAATACCTTCTGACATCCAATCTTCTGGAAGTTTATTTTCAACTAATTCAATACCATTATAAGTACACATAATATATTGTTCCTTATTAAAATAAAACATATCTTTATTATATTCAAAAGGTTGAAATAAAACAAGACGAACTATAGTTTTAACTATAATTAAAAAAGGTATTTTTATCCATATTCGTATATATAATTGAGAAATAAGACAACAAGTTCTGAAAATATTTACAATACCGTAAGTACTATCCCAAGCAGCATTTCTGCTTGCTCTTTTTCTAAACTCAATTAAATTAAGGAAATCTTGTTCTTTTTTTATTAATATTTGTTGAAAAATATCTACATTTTCAGGACCATAAAAGTCAAGTAAATCATTGTACTTTAAAGTTCCAGGTCTATCTTCTTCTTCTCTATCAAGAATAAAAATGGGGGATGAAGGAGATCGATAAGTTACAAAATCAGGTGTTTTAAGAGGAATCTCTTTACGTTTTTGATTACGTAAAGCCCCCCTTACAAAAAATCTATTTAAATCATATAATTCTGAAAATCTAATATCATGCAATTCTCCTTTTTTTTTTTCGTCTTCTTCAATTCTTTTTTCAAAATTATAACCAAAAAAATCATTTTTATCTACTTTTTTATCTTCAGTTTTTTTATTTAAATTTAAAGAGTCAGATATACAAGCTAATTTTAATTTTCTTAAAGATATTTTATATTCTATTTTAGTTTTTTTATCTTTTATTTTTTTATTTTTTTCTTCACTTTTTTTGTTTTTTTCATCTTTAGGTGGTTCTGTATAAAGGATCAATGGTCTTAATACTCTACATTTTAAACCTGTAATTTTTTTAGATCTCAACAAAAGAAATTCTATATCATCTTTTAAGCTACAAATCCATCTAGTAAGCTTTTTTTCTTCGATAATAAACTTTTGAGTATCTTCATATTTTTTTTTTTTTTTTAAAAATTTTAAAATAGGTGGTAGATTTTCATATATATATTTTTTTATTGCTTTTTCATTTTCATTATTTTGAATTATGTATGAGTTAGGAATATTTAAATGAGTTATTTTATCAAGTTCATTTTCATTATTTTGAATTATGTATGAGTTAGGAATATTTAAATTATTTATTTTTTCTTTATATTCATCATAAAAATTACCTTTTAAAATATCATCTAATTTTAGTAAAGCTTTTTTTTCTTTATCAAAAAATCTATTTGTTATTTCAAATAAATTTAATTTTTTTGATTTATCCAAAGATTCGATACGTTTTTTAAAGTCATTTTCAAAATTATTAATTTTTTTTTTAAAATTAAATCTTTCATAAGGATATATTTTTTTTAAATACCTTGTGTTTTTTTTTATTAATTTAAAAAAGGCAGATAAATTTGGTGAAAATGTATATAATAAATTTTGTTTATTATCAAATTTAGAGACATTAAAAAACAATTGTGACATTTCAATTCGTACAAATTTATCAAATTGTTTATTTTTTATATATCTTATAGGCCTATTCCAACGATTAGTGTAAAAAAAAATATCTACTAAATCTTTATTGTCTTCTTCTGTTATATTAAGTAAGTTTAACTCTTCTTCGTCTTCTACATCACTTTCTTCTATTTCTGATTCACCTCCTTTTAGTTTTTTTGCTCTTTCTTTTTTATTTTCTTTTTCGACTTCATTTATGTCAATATATTTTTTTTCTTTTTCAACGTTAGAAAAGATAGATCTATTTACAATAATTCGTCGATCATTAAAAGTTATTGATTTTAAACCTGTTCTTTGAAAATTAAAAGTAAATAAAGGTAAAGGTGTTCTAGACAAAAATACTAAAAAAAATACTAGATAAATATATAAAAAATATATATCTAAACTGTCTTTGTTTTTAAAACTATTTATTACTCTATTTACTAAATTATACATAATACTTTCTCGTTTTTTTAAATAAAATTTAAACTTAAACCAACTTATTAGTTTATAAATATATTTTATTATAATAAAATATGAACAAACACTACCTAAAAAATTAAATAATAAAAACAATATTTTATTATAAGAATTCTTAAATAAAAAAGATATACTCAATCTTTTAAAGATTGGGTTTGGCAAATTAAAATTAATAATTTGAAATATAAAAAGTTTTATAATTATATCTAAAAAAAAATTAAATTTAAATTTAATATCTTTATAATTTTTAATTAAATAGAATAAAAATTTTTCTATATTTTTTTTTATTTTTTTTGTAATTTCTATATAGTATGTTGTATATTCATATAATAAATGTATTAGCTTAATTTTTAGAGTATTATTTTTTTCATCAAGATATTTAACATTATAAAAAAAAAGGTTTCGTTTCGGTCTGATTTTAATATGTATTTTTTTTTTAGGTTTTATTATAATTGATTTTAAATTACCAAAATTTTTTAATCTCAAAGCATATAAAAATTTAAATAAAAAATATATACAGTATAGACCTTGTTCTAATATACCTTTATAAAAAGCATAATATAAAAAAATGCATAAAAACGTGTGAGGTCTTTGTAAAAAAATAAACAAAGGCGTATAATATATAGATAAAACCATTATTGCTTGACCCAAAACTGATGATATTATTATAAAAAATATTTTTTCTTGTTTTTTTTCAAAATCTCTTTTAAATAAGTGCTCTATAAAAAAAATATAAGAAGGTATCACACAGAATGAACACAAAAAACCAAAATAAAAACCTATAAACGAAGAAAAAAAAAATTTATTATTAAATAAATTTCTTAATATTAATAAAGGTATTATTAATTTTACCATAATTGTTGATATTTTAATATTAATTTTAAGTTTTTATATTTTTAAACTAAAAAAGGTCCCCACCACTAGTTTTTTTATTTTTTATTCGGCATAATTTTATTTTTCCATAAGATTACTCTTAAAGTATCGTCAATACTTAAGACTTTTACCACCTAATTCGAAAAGGTATTTGGTGTAGATCATCCTAATTCAAACACCGAAAGTTTATGAAGATATTAAATTTAATTTAGATTATTCAAATCCTATTTCGGTCTTTAGAAATATCTAAGCTACCTATATTACTATATTTACACCTAATACCTATTAACAATTTATCTAATTGTAACCTTAATTTAATATAATATACTTAATTATGAATTATAAAATAATAATATAATTAATTATAAAATAAAAAATGGAGCACTCATCTTTGTTTAAACTTACTACTTATATGCTTTCAGCAGTTGTTCATTACGCACATAGCTACCTAGCGTTTACTATTGGAATAATAACTAGTACACAAGTGGTGCGTTCGTTCTGGTCCTCTCGTACTAAGAACAATTAACATCAATACTCCAACGTTCACACCGGATATGGACCGAACTGTCTCGCGACGTTCTGAACCCAGCTCACGTACCGCTTTAATGGGCGAACAGCCCAACCCTTGGAACCTCCTTCAGCTCCAGGTGGCGATGAGCCGACATCGAGGTGCCAAACCTTCCCGTCGATGTGGACTTTTGGGGAAGATCAGCCTGTTATCCCTAGAGTAACTTTTATCCGATAAGCGATGGCCCTATCCACTTGGTACCATCGGATCACTAAGACCAACTTTCGTTCCTGCTTGACTTGTTTGTCTCACAGTTAGGCTTTCTTTTGCCTTTACACTTAAAAATCATAAATTAGATTTAAGAAAACCTTTTTTGCACGCCTCCGTTACTTTTTTGGAGGCCTACGCCCCATATAAACTGTCTACCAAAGACTGTCCTTGCTAAAAAAGCAAGTTAGAAGTTAAGCTTAATTAGGGTGGTATTTCACTGATGACTTAATACGAGAATATATTGCCTCCCACCTATATTTTACAAAAAAGACCAACATCAATCACAGGGAACAGTAAAGCTTCATAGGGTCTTTCTGTCCTGGTGTGAATAGTCCGCATCTTCACAGACATTTTTATTTCACCGAGTCTCTCTCCGAGACAGTGCCTAGATCGTTACGCCTTTCATGCGGGTCGGAACTTACCCGACAAGGAATTTTGCTACCTTAGGACCGTTATAGTTACGGCCGCCGTTTACTGAGATTTAGATTGCTAGCTTTCCTGGTTCAGGTCACCAACTTCTTTTACCTTACAGCACTGGGCAGGCGTCAGCCCCCATACATGGTCTTACGACTTTGCGGAGACTTGTGTTTTTGTTAAACAGTCGTCTGGGCCTGGTTATTGCAATCCTTTTTAAGGACACCCTTTTTCCCGAAGTTACAGGGCTATTTTGCCGAGTTCCTTAGAGAGAGTTATCTCGATCCCCTTAGTATTCTCTACTCATCTACCTGTGTCGGTTTACGGTACAGGTATTTATTTATTTTTGTCAAGTTAGTTTTTCCTGGAAGTATGACCTCAGTTATATTAATACAAATAAAAATACATAAACCGTATTTAATATACTAGTATAATTTTCAGAATTTACAAAATATTTAATTTTTTTTGCTTATATCTTTAAACTGAATAACCATTTATCAGCTAAACTAGCCTTCTTCGTCCCTAACAATGACAATAAATAAATAGTACAGGAATATAAACCTGTAATCCATCAACTACGCCTTTCGGCCTTGTCTTAGGTCCTGACTAAACTTTCGCATATAAATATTTCGAAAGAATCCTTAGATTTTCGGGGCATAGGATTCTCACCTATGTTTTCGTTACTCAAGCCAACATTCTCACTTCTGACATAAATTTAAACAGAACGCCCCCCTACCGATTTTTAATCTCATAGTTTCGGCATATTAGTTTAGACCCGTGTATTTTCGGCACAAAAACACTTTATCAGTGAGCTTTTACGCACTCTTTAAAGGATAGCTGCTTCCAAGCAAACCTTCTGACTGTCTATGCACTTTCACATCCTTATCCACTTACTAATAATTTAAGGGCCTTAACTAATGATCTGGGCTGTTTCCCTCTTGACAATGAAGCTTATCCCCCATTGTCTCACTAGTTAATTTTTAATTGTACAGTATTCTTAGTTTGTATAAAATTTAAAATTAAAACAGTGCTTTACCCCTGTTATAATAATTAACTGCTGTGCTTCGACACATTTCGGGGGGAACCAGCTAGCTCTGGGTTCGAGTGGCATTTCACCGCTATCCACAATTCATCCGCTGATTCTGCATTATCAGTCGGTTCGGACCTCCATTTAGTTTTAAATAAATTTCATCCTGACCATAGATAGATCATCCAGTTTCGGGTACATAAGTAATGACATTATAATATTTATTATATATATTTATTGCCGTTAGAGACTTGCTTTCGCTATGGCTACAACTTATCTTTTTCTTAACCAAAGCCATTACTTATGAGTCGCTGGCTCCTTCTTCAACAAGCACGCAGTCAGAGAAATTCTCCTCCTACAAATTGACAGCTTTTGGTTTCATTTAAATATATCTTTTAAAAGATATATTATACCTTTCCCTCACGGTACTAGTTCGCTATCGGTTACTCAGGAGTATTTAGTCTTACAAGGTGGTTCTTGTAGATTCACACGGAATTAAATTATTCCATGTTACTTAGATAAGTTACTTAATTTAAGTAATAAATATGATTTTTATATTTAGACTACTGGACTTTAACCATCTAGGGTACAGTATTTTGATCTGTTTTATCTATAATATTTTGTAATTTTACATAATAACTTACCTACAACATCATTTTAATGATTTAGACTATTTCCATTTCGCTCACCACTACTAAGGAAATTACTTTTGTTTTATTTTCCTCTGGATATTAAGATGTTTCAGTTCTCCAGGTTATCTCTTACCTTATAAAGGCAGTTTTAAAAATTAATCTATTTGGGAATCTTTAAATTTTATAAAATTTATTTAAAGCTTTTTCGTACTTTATTACGCCCTTCTTCGTCTCTGAGTACCAAGGTATTTACCATAAGCTTATTTTTAAGTTTGAATAATATAAACAAAATTTAATTTTAATAAAGACTTAATCGATTTATATAAATTTTTAACTTTTATTAATTTTATTATTTTTTAATTTATCCTGTCTTTTTATTAGGATTTTATAATAAAATTTAATATACCTATTTTATTTATTTTTTTGTGTAATTTGGTGTTTTTATTTATTATTTATAACTAGTTTATCTTTTTTATTTTATAATTTTTTAATTTAATATTTTTTTTAGTTTTTTTGATAAAATTTGTAGTACAAATATAGATTCATTAAACATTAAAAATAAAATAAAAATATATAATATTAAATTGAAAAAATAAATTAATACAAAGAATTATAAGTATTATAAATTTGGTTATAAGTTTTCATATGTTAAACATAATAAACTATAAATATATAAAGTTAATTTAGTATATTTAAACAACTAGTTAAAGGTTTACTATAAAATTTATATTTTTATTATTTTTCGTAGTTTATTATTTATTGTTAGTAATTTATAAAGGAAAATTGTTGGTTTTATTAAATTTAGTAAAATTTTTAACATTTATTTATACTTTAGATTTATAAAATCAATTAAAATTATTATAAAACTAATAAAAAAAAACAATATATTTTGTTAAATTTGTTAAATAGGCTTTTTATTTTATTAAAAAATTTATTAAAATTAAAGTTTGTTTATTTTAATTTTGCATATAAGTGTATCCATGGCTGATTGGTTAAAGCACCCAACTCATAATTGTAAATATGTAGGTTCAATTCCTGCTGGATACAAAATAAAAAAAGATTTCGAATCATTAATAAAAAATAAAATGACATTAAATAACAGATATACCAAAAAATTTAACCTATTAGATTTATAAAACATAAAATATTTTTTAATAAAAAATTCCAGCTGCACCTTCCAGTACAGCTACCTTGTTACGACTTCATTCTAGTTACCAATTTTGTCTTCGTCATTTATTAAATGATTCTAGACATAACCAATTTCCAGACTGTGACGGGCAGTGTGTACAAGGTCCAAGAACTTATTCACCACTATATTGCTGATTAGCGATTACTAGCGATTTCGACTTCATGAGTGCGAGTTGCAGCCCTCAATCCGAACTGAGATTGGGTTTGTGGATTAGCTCTCCTTTACAGGATTGCAACATTTTGTCCCAACCATTGTAGCACGTGAGTAGCCCAGGATTTAAAGAGCATGATGACTAGACGTAGTCCCTTCCTTCCTCTAGCTTACACCAGCTGTATACTTAAAGATCATTTTATAATTAATATATATTATTATAAGGATAGGGACAAAATCCATAATATATATGATTTATACAAATAAAGATAAGTATAGGGGTTACGCTCGTTCGGGGACTTAACCTAATACCTAAAAGCACGAGCTGACGACAGCCATGCACCACCTGTATCTATATACTGGATAGTATAAATTTTATTTTTCAATAAAAATTTCGACATGTCAAATCCTGGTAAGGTTCATCGCTTTGCATCGAATTAAACCACATGCTCCACCGCTTGTGTGGACCCCCGTCAATTCCTTTGAGTTTCATTCTTGCGAACGTACTTCCCAGGCGGGATACTTGACGCGTTAGCTTTAGTATAACATAGGCATATATTTTTATTATTTATGCTTAATATGCTTAGTATCCATTGTTTACAGCTTATGACTATCGGGGTCTCTAATCCCACTCGCTACCATAGCTTTCGTTACTCAGTGTCAGTATTAATCGAGTAAGGTGCCTTCGCCATTGGTGTTCTTTACAATATCAACGTATTTCACCACTCCATTTAAAATTCCCCTTACTTTTAGTATACTCAAGTTTTTTAGTTTCTAATGCAGGTCAGAGTTGAGCTCTAATATTTTACAATAGACTTAAAAAACGACCTACGAACCCTTTACGCCCAATCATTCTGGATAATGCTCGCATCCTCTGTATTACCGCGGCGGCTGGCACAGAGTTGGCCGATGCTTATTCATGGAATAACGTCATTTTTTCTTCTACCATAAAAGAAGTTTACAACCTTGTCAAGGCCTTAATCCTTCACGCGACATTGCTCCGTCAGGCTTTCGCCCATTGCGGAATATTCCCCACTGCTGCCTCCCGTAAGAGTCTGGGCCGTGTCTCAGTCCCAGCGTGACTGATCATCCTCTCAGACCAGTTACTGATTATAGCCTGTGTAGGCTGTTACCCTACAAATTAGCTAATCAGACATAAGCCCAGCCTAGAGCGATTTTTAATATTAATCTTTTACTCCTCAGTTTATGGAGAATTAGCAACTGTTTCCAATTGTTATACTCCTCTCTAGTATAGGTTCTTATGTATTACTCACTCGTTCGCTACTATAAAATTATCGTTCAACTTGCATGTGTTAAGCATGTCGCTAGCATTCATCCTGAGCCAGGATCGAACTCGTTATATTTTTTAATTATTAATCAAGTTTTTTTACTCATAGCTTCTCTAATATCTTTATACTTAATATTTATATTTTTATTATTCTATTTCTATATTATTATATTTATATTATATATTTATATATAATATAAAATATAATAATATAATATTATATTATATCTAAATATATAATATCTAATGATATATAATATATAATAAATTAATATATTTAAATTTAAATTAATATATAAATTAATCAATAATAAATAAATTATATAAATATATAATAATAAATAAAAAATAAATTTATTTTAAATTTATTTATATTTATACTTTTTTTTTATAACTTTTTTACGGTTTTTTTTAGATACTTTTTTACGGTAGTTAGTTTTATAAATTTTATTTTTATCTATAGCTGTATTAGTTTCATCTTTTATATTTATTGCATTTCCTTTAAAAGCATTTAATAATTCAAAACTTAACTTATAAACCATGTTATACCCAAAACGTTTTTTAGATGCGTATATTAATAAGCGGTGAGCATACATATATTTTTTATATTTAGTTAAATTATAATATATTTGACGTCTTGATGTTTTTACTTTTTTACTTTTTTTTTTAATATTTGTGTTTTTACTATTTTTTTTTTTAGTTATTTTATTTAGTGCTTTTTTTACAACATACAATGGATTTAATTTTAGTTTTTTTTGTATTTGGAGTAAAGATTTATAAATTATTTTATATGATATTGATTTTTTTCCTTTTCTTAAAATGTAATTAGAGAGATTAAAAATTGATTTTTTAAAAAAAATTGGATCATATTTTACTTTATAAGGCATTTTTTAAATTTAATTTTTAAGTTTTGGTTTTTTAGCCCCATATTTTGAACGTCTTTGAAATCGTTCTTTTGCTCTACCAGCATCTTTACTACCTAAAATAATTTTATGTTTTACACCAGGTAAATCTTTTACTAAACCGCCTCTTACTAACACTCTTGAATGTACTTGAACTAAATTAATACCAATACCTGGTATTAATGCAGTGACTTCAATTCCAGAAGTCAATCGGATTCGGGCAACTTTTCTTGAGCCAGAATTGGGTTTTTTTGGATTAATAATGTAGTTAACATATAAATAAACTGTCACTTTACAGAATCTATACATGAAAGTTTCCATTCATATAGCTCCTCATTTAAATATTTATTAAACCTTTAATTTTGTTTTTATTAAATTTTTTAAAAAAATTTTAAAAAAGCATAAATTATATATGTAAAATATATTTTTTTATTTATAATTTATATTTATAAAATTTCTTTGTTATATATTGTTATATTATTTGCAATTTAAATTTTTATTTATTTGACTTAAATTTAAATGGTTTAATAATTTAAACGGGTTAATGTAAGTATGTTAATTTTATTTTTATATTTTATATATTAATATTTATTTTTATATTTTATATATTAATATTTATTTTATTATTTAAATTTTTATTTTTTTTTATTATATGATTTAAATATTTTATTTGCTTTAATACTTTAATTTACATATAATTATTTTATCTTTTATATAGTTTATATTATAATATATTATAAATTAAAATATAAAAAATAATATTATAATAATATTATAAATGATAATTATAAATATAAAGTTAAAAATTAATTAAATATTAAATAAAGTCTTGAAAATTATTTGGCCATATAAATTCTTCTTTAATTAATTTTTTAAAAAGTTTATGAATAATTTTACTATTTTTATAGAATATTTTTGTTAAATATTCAATTGCTTCATAATGAATTCTAAGTGAAATATTATGTTTCTTTTTATATTTATAATTTTTGTAAGAATCAGATTTAGTATTAAATATAAAATTTTTATCTAATAGAGGTTTTAATATATTAGATACAAAAATTCTTAGTTGGTCAGCGAATCTAAAATCTTCATACATAACATACAGAAATGTTTCGTATGGAATATAAATATCTTTATTTTTTAGTTTATTTTTTTCTACTAATCTATTTAATAAAAATTTAAATTTTTTATTTGATAGGTTATTCGTTGGTAAAATATCATTCTCGTAATTATAAGCATTTATAACAGAAAAATCTAATTCTAATATATTTGATTTAATTAAATTATATTTATTAATCTTTAAGATTTCTTTTTCATTTTGTATTAACTTGTCTATAAAATTTATTAGTCTAAAATAGTCAAAATAAAAAACTTTTTCTAAAAATAATAAATTATTAGTTAACCTTAAATCATGATTAAAATATTCATGTGTTAGATTTTTCATTTCTGATGTCTTAAAAATTTTATAAGCAATTAATCCAGATAAACATATCAATAAATAAATAATGACAGTTACTCTTTTTATATTTGTTCCGAGTTCATAATAATTTTTATACAATGGATATTTGTTTGTTTTGGAATCTATTAAATATACAGATATAGGATCAATTATTAAGCTATTTAATCTAATTTGTAAAAAAAAACGTCCAATTTGATAAAAAACAATTCTAATAGGAACTTTGTATCTTTTTTTTATGAATTGATTAAATCTAAAAAAATAAAAAATAAATTGATTAATTATTTTGTAATTTATTACATATTTATTTTGTGTTAGACTTAGTGATAAAGTTTGATTTGTCAATATATATAAATCTCTTATATTTTTTATATTTAAATGTTCATGTAATAATTCTTTTTTTTCAATATAAAAACCTTTTGTTTTTAATAACTTAAAAATATATTTTTTTTTTATTTCTATAGTAGGTTTTTTTAATAAAATACATTTACTTAATTTATCATAACCTATTAATATAGGGTCTACTTCTTGCGGTTTATTTGTATAAGCTAAAATTAAATTATTTTTATTAATTTTTGAAATTAAATTACTTAATTCATAAAATTGTTTAAATTTTAAATTATAATGACATAAATGAATATTTGGAATAAATATAATACATGAAGAGATAGATTCTATTAGTTTAAATTGAGTTACAATATTAAAGACATCATATATACTAGTTTTTCTTTTTGGCATTAGTTGATCTAATATTTTTATTTTTTCTAATTCAAAAGTGTTTTTATCAGTATTATAAATTTTTTTAAACATTTTTTTAATTTGGTTAGTAGAAATATTATTATTATTAATATCAAATTTATCAACAAAAAGCAAATCAGATTCATCATAACTATATTTTGCAATTTCATAGTCACTTAATTCTTTATTAAGTGGGTTTAATATAATAAAAGGTAAATCAGCGTAATCTTTTATAAGTTTTTCTTTTAAAACAAAAACGTCTTCAGATTTACCAACTAATAATATACCTTTTGAAGATGACGGAATCATTGTTAATGAAAACAAATAAGGTTTTTTTATTATTTTATATCGGTTTTTTTTTAAAAATAAATATTCTGTTATTTTTTGATAATTTGTAATAAAAAGACGATTTTTTTCTTTTATATTTATTATATTAGTTTCTTTTATATTAATTCTTAACATATCTAAAAAATATATTAAATACAAATACCCATATTCAAAAAAATTTTCATAATTTTTTATAGATATATTATTAAAAACATATTTACTAATTTTTTGTTCTTTTTTTATATTTAAAAACATATTTATAAATTGAATTAAAAATTGTCTTTCTTCATCAAAAATGAAATCATTAGTATTAATCCAAGATTCTAAATCAAATTGTGTTTCATTTTTTTTAAAAATATTTTTAGTATATATATTGTCTTTTATATATGTATATTCGTGATTTATATTTTTATTAATACGTTTATAAAAATATTCAGTTAGATCTCGTGAAAAACTTGTAAAAAGTTCTTTACTTATGGAGTTTCTTAAATAATAAAAATCATAAATAAAAGATTTATACCAATTTTTTAAATTTGATTCAGTATAAAAAAGTAAATATTCTTTATATTTAAGTTTTATATTAATATATATATTTTTTAAATTTAATTTATAATAATAAGGAGTTTTTACTTTATTTATTTCTAAAAATGTAAATAAAATGTCAAAAATAAAAAATTTAATAATATATTTCCTTATTTCACTTATTAAATTAAAAACTTCATTTATAAAAATAAAAAAAATATTGTTATAAAGAGAAATTGTATGTTTCACGCACGCTTCTAAATAACCATATTTACAGAACTTTACATATAAATCTATACTATATTTTTTTGTCATTAATAATAAATTTATTTTATATTCAAATTTTAATAAATTAATATATTTTAAAATTAATTTAACAAATTTTAAAATAATAAATATAAAAATATAAATATAAAATATTTTAAATAATAATTTATATTTTATAAAATTTAATTGATCATGTTTAACAATTTCAATAATATCTTTTTTAATTGGGTGTAAATTAAACTTATTTTTAATAAATGAAAATTGATTTACATTTACTAATAAACTATTATTATTTTTATTAATTTTTGATAATAAAATAATTAATTTAATAAACTTAATAAAATTTAAATCATTTAAAAAATTGTCAATCTGATCAACACTATATTTAAACAAAAAAATTTTTATTATATTTTTAAATTGACAATTTAAATATTTTTTTATTTCAAAACTTGTTTTTATTATATAAATATAAATAATTTTTATTATAATTATATAATATGTTTCAAAATATTTAAAAATCTTGTTTATATTTATAATTCTATTTATAAAGTTTAAATAAATTAATTCAAAAAAGTTTATTTTTATATATATTAATATTATATATAAATAATATAACAAATTATTGAATTTAATAAAATTAGTAATTTTAAAATATAAATACCTATAGTTTTTTAAATAATTATATTTGAAATATTGTTTTATTATTATAAATATTGCTTGATATTTTAATTTAAAATAATTTTTATATCTTTTATTAGAGTCTTCACAACATTTAATATTAAAATCAATTTGGTTTGTTTTATTACTTTTTTCATTAAATGATTCTAATGTTTCACTTAGTAAATATGTTTCTTTAATACGCAAATTAAATTTGTTAAAATTCAAATATAAATTAAAAAAAATATCTGTTTTACTAAAATTAGAATTTTTCAAATTATAATATTCTTTTTTTTTTAATATTTTTAATATTTCTTGTTTTAAATATTCATTTATTTTAATATTTTGTGTAAAAAGAATATTATTAAAATATTGATATAATAACTTATTATATTTATTTTTTATATTTATTTTATATGGAAATTTTTTTTTACAAAATGTAATATTTTTATTCAAAACACTATTAGTTTTTAAAAATAAATTGACTAAAGAGTTTATTTTAAAAGTTGAAATAATATTAACATTTTGTTCGTTAAAATTATAATTTAGTATTTTTTCAAAATTTATTTTTAAAATATTTTTATTTGTTTTATTAGATTCTAGATATATATATTTAATTAAATATTTCAATAAATATATAATGTTTATATAAATATGATACAAAAATAATAAAAAAAAATTTAAAATATTTATAATCAATTTATTTAATTTTGATTTTATATTTGAAATAAATTTAAATTTAAAAACATGTAATCTAATATATACCAATCGTCTTTTAAATGCAATATTTAAAAGATAATTAAATATTTGAAATAAATATATATTATTTGATACAATATTTAGACTAAATTTAATTTTATATTTTATAATTGTTTTATTTAAATTTATTAAACTTATTTCTTTTTTTAATTCATTATATTTATTTTTTAATTTGATTAAACTTATTTCTTTTTTTAATTTATTATATGTTATTTTTTTATATAAATTTATGTTATTTATGTGATTAATATAATTATAATATTTATTATTTGTTGCTTTCAAATAAAACAAAGTGTATATATATTCCAATAAAAAATTAAATTTATTTATATCTTTATTTATATTAACTATATAAGTATTTCTTATTAAATACCAAATAATTATAAAATTATAAAAAATATGCGTATTAAAAAAATTATTACAATATCTTTTTTTAATTTTATTTTTATTAGGATTTATATTATTATTAGTCGTTTTATAAAGCTCTTTATAAAAATATAATTTGACCAAATTTGTTTCTTCAGAAATTAAATAAAAATTAAAATAAATATCTTTAATAGCATTTTGGTATTCATAAAAACTAAAGTACTCATTTGTTAATTTATATTTATTTTGATTAATAGTATTAATATTAAAAAAACTAAAATCTTCTTTAATTTCGTTTATAGACATATTTATCCCTATTAAATATCTATTTTTATTATAAAATGTAATTTTTGATATATTTTTTTTTGAAAAATAAACATCATATTTAACATTTTTTTTTTTGCTTAAAATAAATTTACTTATATTTAATGGAATTACAGAATTAAAATTACCTATAGTAAAAGTAAAAAAAAAAAAATTATTAAAAAATGAACAAAAAAAAATAGAAAATATTATAATTTTAATTATATTATTTAAGATAAAAAAACAAAACTTATTTAATTTTAAATTATAATATTTTTTAAATTTATTTATTAGGTCATTATATTCAGTATAAAATAAAAAACTAAAAGTTGAAAAATTAAATGGTTCTTTAATTTTTGTATGAGTATTATAAACCATATTACCACACTTATAAAAAATTTTATATTTTTTACTTTTTTGTCTAAAAATTAAATTATTATAACTATAATTTTTTATAATATTTACCATATTTTTTTTTATTAAAATCTTAAATAAGATTATTATTTTATATTTTTTATATTTGAGCTTAATCCCATACACCTATAATTCAAATCAACTCTTTATATTTTATATTAAAAAATAAATGTTTAATACACTTTAATACAATAAAAATTAAAGTTTGTTTATTTGAATTTTGCATATAAGTGTATCCATGGCTGATTGGTTAAAGCACCCAACTCATAATTGGAGATATGTAGGTTCAATTCCTGCTGGATACAAAATAAAAAAAGATTTATAATCATTAATAAAAAAATAAAATGACATTAAATAACAGATATAACAAAAAATTTAAAAGAAATTTATTAATTTATGGGTATAATTTTAATAAAGGTAGAAATTATAAAGGTACAATAACTGTAAAACATAGAGGAGGAGGTCATAAGCGTTTATATAGAAATATAGATTTTAAACGTAATGAAAAAAATACTGGAAAAATATTAACAATTGAATATGATCCCAATCGTAATACAACAATTTGTTTAGTCTATTATAAACTAAATAATTTATACAAATATATAATACATCCACAAAATGTTGGTGTTGGAGATACTATTTTATCTAGTCATGAAACACCTATTTATGCTGGAAATACATTACCTTTAATTAATATACCTTTTGGTACTTTTATACATAACATAGAAATTAAACCTGGAAAAGGTGGACAATTAGTTAGGGCTGCAGGTACTGCAGCAAAAGTAATTAAAAAAATACAAAAAAGAGTTGTATTAAAGTTACCTTCAGGAAAATTATGTTCAAGACCTTTAACATGCTTAGCAACTATAGGACAAGTTAATAAAACTATATTAAAAAAAAAAATTAAAGCTGGGACAAAGCGTTGGTTAGGGAAAAGACCTAAAGTACGAGGTACTGCTATGAATCCTGTAGATCACCCGCACGGAGGAGGTGAAGGTAAAGCTCCTATAGGTAGAAAATTTCCTGCAACTCCTTGGGGATATCCTGCTTTTGGCCGAAGAAAAAAAAAAGAATATTTTTTTTAAAATAAAACATATAAACATAATTAAATAAAATAATTGTTATTTTAATTTTTTTGATAACATCCTGTTAAAATAGCATAAGATAACTTATTTAAAATAAAATTTATTGAAGGTAAATTCAATGTATTTATTGGTATAACAATATCTGATAAATCTATATTAATATCAGTATTTATATTAATTAAACAAATTGTTGCAATTTTTAAAGTAAAACATTCTCTGATAATTATATCATTTTGTGGATCAATAAGTATTACAATATCAGGTCTCTTAGTCATATATCTTATTCCTTCTAAATTATTATAAAAACTAATTATTTTTGTTTTTTTTTTACTAATTAATAAATTTTTTAATTTAATTTTTGTAGTTAACCAGTTAGTAAGTAAACCTGCTCGTATATTTCTAGTAATATAATGACATCTAATTTTTTCCGATATGAATTTTAAATAAGTTAATTTTAAAGTGTTATATTTATTATTTATTTTTTTATTTTTTCTTTTTAATATCAATTTTTTTTTTAAATTATTCCTTACTTTTTTATTAGTTATTAAAAACATTTTAGTTAAAAAATTATTAGTTTTAATTATTATAGGTTTTATTTCTTTTTTATTTTTCTGTTGACTAAGTATTAAAAATGTTTTTTTATTTTTTGCTGCATAAAAAAGTAAATTACAAGCTATTGTTAATAAAGAAGCTATTTTTGTAATATCTAAAATATAAATTTTAGATTTTAAATTGATATTAAAAAGATAATCTCTCATTTTAAAGTTAATATTTTGTTTATTTACAAAATGAATTTTTACTTTTAACATATCGTTTAATTTTATTTTCCAATCTATTTTTTTTTTCATTTTAAAAATTAAAAATACAATCATTTATAATATCATTTATATAAATGATTGTGGATCGAGTTGGATTTGAACCAACGTAGACACATAAGTCAAAGGATTTACAGTCCATTCCCTTTAACCTCTCGAGCATCGATCCAAAATAAAATTCATATATATATATAAGTTAATTATAACCACCCTTAAGGGAAATCGAATCCCTGTTATTTCCTTGAAAAAGAAATGTCCTAAACCTCTAGACGATAAGGGCAATATTAATAATATAAAAAATATAAAAACAATAATGTGCAATGCATGAGTGCGAAGGTGGGAATTGAACCCACGACCTCAAGGTCATGAGCCTTGCGAGCTACCAAACTGCTCTACTTCGCGCTAGATTTTA